GAGCGCCTTCTAACTCTAATAGGCCATGAACTATATCAGATAGGCCATGAACTAGATCAGAATCGTTCTCAACGAGTCCATAAGAAGTGATCAAATTTTGTTCATCGGGTCCGGGGGGAGACAAAAGGTCTTGAGCGATCGATCCGGCAGAACAAGTCAAAAGATAAAGAAGTATCGTTAATTTCTTCATGCTCGTTCCAAGTTCGAAGTACCATTTGTACAAAGAAGAATCCCCTGCTTCACATAAGTTCTTCTTGATATAGATAGATATAGGATCTATGGGGCAATTCCTTAGAAGTACAGTGTGTGCAAAAGCCCTTCCTACCTGATAGAAAAGGGTCCCATGCTCCTTAGCCGGGCTTAGGTTTCTGTCGGCTTCCAAATCCCAAGTTTTTCTATGAAGAGCATATCTAATTGTAGTAGTGTCTATAATTGATTTCTTCTGTGTAATACTAATCGATAGGGCCTCGTTGGTAAGTGCTACAAGATCTGGTACACTGGGACCCAAGATTGTGGACTCGAATTCATTAGTATGAGTATGGAACATTTTATTTTCCAAGTGAAATCCCCTAGTATATGAAAGGGTGAAAAGGCACTGTTGTTGTTGTGGAACAAGAAGCCTTCGTGTCTTAATGCATGTACTTAATCCATCCGGACCTATTAGAGAGGGATCCACTTTTTGGGGAATATGAGTCGAAGCAATAACAAGAATCTCATTTTTAGTGGAACGTCTTCCACAATCCCTGGAGAGATGGTTCACTAATAGACCGAGGGATAAGTAATCCGACTCTTTCGCATCCAGATCATGAATGTTTGGAATCCATAGTATGCAAGGAGACATTGCTTTTGCTAATTCGAATTGAAGGGTGATATAAAATTCGTCTATTTCATCGTCCAGCAACTGATACACAAGTGGCACATTCGTCTTAGTTAGCCACTCCGTCATCTCGCTATCAACAAAATCTTCCATATCACGATCCTCATAATCGTCACTGGCACCAGGCTCATCATAATCGTCACTGTCACGATCCTCATAATCGTCACTGTCATTGTCCAAAAAATCAAAAAAACTGGCCCCGTAATCGTTCGCCTCCTCCGCATCGTCACCATACTCATCATAAACGCCACTCTCGTGAATATCAAAACCTTGAGGCGTCCAGTTCTTCAGGAACTTGTTCAGAACTACTGTAATGAGAGGAACATAGGAGTTTGTCGCTAGGGATTTGACCAAATAGGATCGTCCACTTCCTATAGAACCTATCACTAAAGTAGCCCTAGAGGGGTGTAGGGGTAAGCGGAGCGAAAAGGTTTTTCCATGAGATGGGAAATGAGAACGATTATCCCCGCACGGTGAATAAGTGATTGTCTGATAATGAGCAAGGAATATCCGTCTTTCTGCTAAACAGGATGTATTGCACTCATAATTCATTAGACCCTTTTTATGAATGTCAACTAAGTGTCGTAAGTAAAATGCTCCCGGTTCTTCACTCATTTGAGAGGCAGAGTCATTGTTTGATAAATGATCACTATGAGTCAAACTCAATAGAATTTGATCAATCCTTGTTTCTCTCGTGAAGTTGCAAAACGGAACCAAGAATTCTCTTTCTTTATCCTCAATCGCATCACAGTTCGAGATCCAGGATTCTATTTTATCGTCAATCAAACAACAAGGACCGTTCACATTTTCTATTATTTGATCATAACGATAACGTTGACCAGAACAGAGAGAAGAGAAATCCCCTAGCTCTGTTATCAATGAATAGAGCTCTTTACTTGTATGACTTAGATGTCTCGTATTTTTCAAAAAAGCGATTCGATCGATGGGATTTGGTGTGATATTGAGGAGCTCGAAGAGATGGATAAGAAAAGATTTGCGTCCACCACCCCATCGTAGATAATTTACTAATTTTTCCCGAGCAGCTAGAAAGAGCTTCTTGAAAGAACGAGGTGCGGGGTACATATCCAGAAGTTCTCGCAACTCCACGATGTATGATGGAATCATCAAAGATTGGGCCCTTGCGAAATCTCTCTGTAACTCACTAAAGTCTTGGGATAAAAAGAGAAGGTGTGAAAAAACGAGATGTCCAGCAACAAAAAGAAGGAAAAGGATTGAATAGAGGAACGCCCCAAGATTTGGCCATCTCAGATCTGTCATCGATGGTGACTCATTATTTCGATGAATACTTTCTTCAGACAGAAGAAGCTTATGGAAACACTTATTCGAAATCGCACTTATCCAATTCCATTGTAAAAGACACAATTTTTTCTGAAGAATTCGCCATGATATTCCGCATGGATCAGATATAGCATAACAAATGGATACAAATTTTGGACTGCTCCTTAGTAGCGGCATTACGTATGATCCCAAAGTATCTAAAAACATCAACTTTAGCAAATTGTACCCTGTCGAGGTAAGGCTAAATGGCATAACATATGTTTTGAATAGATTCCAGTTTGAGAGAATTAAAGAAACCCTCTCTCCTTGCAAGGCTCTATCCATCTGCACTTTCTCAACCCATTGCTTTAGATAAAGACTCTGTTTTTTCTCTTTCCTCTTTTCGGGTTTTTTCTCTTTCCTCTTTTCGGGTTTTTTCTCTTTCCTCTTTTCGGGTTTTTTCTCTTTCCTCTTTTCGGGTTTTTTCTCTTTCCTCTTTTCGGGTTTTTTCTCTTTCCTCTTTTCGGGTTTTTTCTCTTTCCTCTTTTCGGGTTTTTTCTTTTTCCTCTTTTCGGATGAGAAACATTTCTCAGAATAAATCAAACCCATGTTTGAATTGAAATTGAGATACTGATACAAGTTCTTCCCTTCTGAATCAGATAGATTCATATCTGAAAGAGGTTGACAATAAGTTCTTTCAAAATTGACTCTCTGTCCCTCTGTTAGAGGTGTTCCAGAAATGTCTGCGATCGAGTAAATAGCTCTACGAACTAATGGATCAGATCGCATTGCAAGGTGGAAATATTTGTAAAAGTTATACCTTTCGTCACCACTTTGTGGAAAATCCTTGAATAGGTTAGATACCTGTGACTCGATTGATGAAATAGTATCTCTCTCCAAAAAAGCATGTTTTTTTTTGTCGCCGCACAAAGAAAATTTTGTGTTGCGAATGAACAAGATATTGAGGAATTGTCCATACGTAAAATCCAAATTCTTGATATCCACATAAAAGGGGAATCTTTTGTTACAAAAGAAGCCGAAGTCATGTGGATTATTCAAGAATCGAAGTCGATTTGCTTTATAAAAAGAAGAGATCAATGAACTTCTATGAAATGGTTTCACGGGATTCAACCAATTGTCTTGATCGTGGGATATCATTGAGAAATAGGAATCCAAAGATTTCCCGCGATTATTTCTAGTATGGAATGAGTCAATCATCCCCTCTGGTTTCTTATTGAACAATAATTTCGATTTTTGGGAAGTCTCATGATCATCCAATAAGAATGGTTTCAATTTTTTCAAATAAACGAGTTGAAGACCTATTGATTCTAAGAACTGATTGCAGAGTCGATCATTCGGACCTTTCAATTCAGAGACGCGGATCTCGGACCTCTGAATGGGGGGGGTATTCCCGAAACTCACAAAGAAAAAAGGAAGTGAGTTAGACAAAAAAAGAAGTAACTTGGAGAAAACGAAAGAACGGAACTTAGCCAAATTTTTTTGGTCGCTAACCTCAGACCGATCACTCGAATATTGGTTAATACGTGATCGATATCGATTATCTTTTTTGTCGCTAACCTCAGACCGATCACTCGAATATTGGTTAATACGTGATCGATATCGATTACGTATTGATCGATATCGATTACGTATTGATCGATATCGATCGAAGACCACTTGAAAACGGCTCTTCTGCTCAGAAACGAAATGTTCCAAATGTTCCTGGAAATTCTTGCTCCCCTTGGACCATTTGTATCTATATGCATTAGGATCCCGATTCACGGATCTCTCGGTTCGAGAAATCAAAATAAGAGGATCGGACCCTTTCTTTTGACTCTTTTTCAAATTCGATAAATGTTGGTTGATCGTATATTTCATAAAAGTTCTATGATTCAGAGTATCATTTCCTATTTGATCCCTTTGAATTCCATATTCGAAGTTGCGATCGGATCGATTCATTAAAAAGAATCGATTCAATACATTTCTTATGTACCCATGGGTGCTATATTGGATTTGAATCAGATTTCGGATCCATCTATATTGATTGACTGCCTCCACGATGTTGTTGCTAGCAAATACCACTATTTTTGGTTTTGGATCTTCCAAATCATTCCCGCAGGAGATCTGGACCCCCCTTTTTCTGATCCTTCGATAAAAAGATTCATTCTCTTGGTAAAAAACAGGAGGTAGAACCAATAAAGATTTCTTTTTCGATTCATCCCTGGCCTCAGCCAAGAATTGTTTTTGATCCAATACGGAAGAATCAATAGAAAAGGCAAATCCCTTATGATACACCAGATCCGGCTCGGTTATTGATAGAGTGAATAGATCTGCCATTTCTTGAAATCTCTCTTCTGAATCCAGTTCATCCTTCGGAACCATATCACATCCCGGATCTGATGAAATAGGATGAATTGAGACGGTCTTTTGTAAATACGCCATTGTCTTGAATAGATTCACTATTTCTTTAGTTTCCGATCGCCGGAAAGGGGCAAAAGAAACCTCTTGTTCTTTCTTCAACAATTTCTGATCCACAGTGGACCTCTCAGTAGGATTCGAGCCCAGATGAAGTTCTGACCATTCGTCAGAGAAAAAAGAAAGAATGGATCTTGTAGGATTCCCAAGAAATTCTTCGATTTCTTCCGGAGGGAGATGATTATTCATCTCCTTCTCACCTTCCGTGAATAGCCGGGACTTTGAGGAAGATCCAGAAAGGCCTTTAGAGAATCGGTCTGATTCTATCTCTGTTCGTTCCGTTTGAAGAAAGGAAGGATCCAAAAGACTCGATCTTTCTTTTCGTTGTTGAATCTCTCTTTGATTGATCAATGTGTGATATTCCGAATCC